ATAGCCAAGAGGCCGATAGCAACCGCAAAGACAGGCTTTCATTGACCTTGAAGTCAGAGATCAGGGTTTTCTTTCCAGCAATAGATCACAAATCAGAGAGGTGATCAGTCCTCTAAAAATCCTTCATCTTCTTACGAGTTTATCCGCTGCCAAGTAAGAAGGTACTAAATCTTTCTTCGCATGCCCTTTCTGCTTGCCCTCTTTTGCCCTACTCGAATGGGGAGAGCTACTCCCATAAGACAGCTATGATCGGGCAATAGCGTAGATACTGTAGAGCTTGCGCTTCTTTGATTCGATAGTTCGATAGTCGGAACTCTTGGCCTCTGAGTCTATATTAGTTTAGGTCTAACTCAAGAAATTGTGTAAGTAAATAGTCCGGACTATACTTCCTGCTATGCCTTTCCAGTCTTTACCGGATTCAACCTAGCTTGAACTAAAGATTCACATTAAGCGGGTCGCATCGGTCGGGTGTGCTGAATCGGAAGGGAAGACAGCGCAACCACACTGGGCAAAGAGGCAGATCCAAATATGGTGCAGAAAAACCAAATCGATATGAGCCTATAAAAGTGCTTTTTACCTGCTAAGCGTAAATAGAGTGAAGATGGACACCTAGCCTTTTCTTATTTATAGTAGTGTGTAGTTAGCAGTATTTACGTTAGTGTGGATTCGTGTATTTGTTATCAAGCCAGCATAGGCCAAAAAGATGTATGTATCGCCTCTATGCCTAACATTTCTTTTGTAAGAAAATGTGTTCAATGGCTGTCATGTTTGGAAGATCGGATGTACATTCTTTTACCGGAGCTAGCGCAACTTATCAACGGCTGAACATAAAGGAATCTCGGTCGGTCGCCTTCTGGGAACCCTAGAATCTCAAGACTCCTTGTCTCTATCTTCAACCCCAGCAAAGAAGACTGTGTCTTTTCCAAGATTAGCTTCGAGCCCTGCTTCTCCCTTCCCCCTCTCCCCGTTCCTACCGTCCAAAACAGGCCTATGGAGTATAGCCAAGTGGTAAGGCATCGGTTTTTGGTACCGGCATGCAAAGGTTCGAATCCTTTTACTCCAGATTATGAACACCCGATCCGGATGCCACGAAAATTTAGAGAAGCCTTTTTCTTAAAAGAGTTTCTGCAACGGGTGAGAAACCTATCTACAGGACAACTTTCGGGGTTAAAGGAAGACCTTTATGTTTCATATTGAGTCCTCAGAGGTGCGGTCCACTTGATGTCGGATCAGCTCGACAGGTCACTCAATAGTCTTTAGCAGAGTACCCCCTCTTTTAGTGAACCTGGGGAGTTGTCGGCGGCTCGACAATCTGTATTCCAAAGGGTTACCGATTTTGGCAGATATTCTTTTTTTTGTAGGTTTCTCTACTTCAGGCTCTTCCGAGGGCCTTTTTTTGAGGTGAGATTCTATAGTTTGATGATTACCTCTGTTCTCCTCTCCTCTTACCCGGTCGTCGCTAGGAAAGACAAGCGCAAATAGCTACAGCATGCGCGCCATCACAAAATGGCTATGAGAATGAGAGCGGAGTAAGCATCGCTCAGCAAATTTGCTTTTTAAGCATGCGTGACGTGAAAGAGAGCCCTGCCCTACTAATGAATGTATGTGGACTCCCCGCCCTCCAAAGGCGCCTGGGGAACAGGCCAGACGGAGCAGCTCCATTTCAAAGGTGTTGTTCTGGCTGCAATAACCCATCCAACGAATAAGACTTTTCTTATATCTATCTCGCACCCTCTTTTATCGCGAGGAGAATGTAGGGCTTCATCCTCCTAAGCCTTTGCTTCACTGGCTTATATCCTGGTTTCAGAGGGAGCTTGTGCACAACTACATCTGGGTCTAAACCAGGCATATCATATCTTGGTACGACCAAGCAAAGATATCTTTTCATTCTCGTAAGAGATCGATCAGTCTAGCCCTCTCATCTTCAGTCATTTTAGTGCCAATCCTCACCTCCAGCTTGTCATCTTCTGACCCCAGATTGACTATCTCCACTTCCTCCGGATTGGGTACTCGCCCCTTATCATCATGTTCAATCAATCGGGACATCTCATCAGGAATATCTAACTCATCATCCTCATCTAGATCGTCACTGTCCATTGCAATTATTGGTTCATTTCAATTACATCTCTGGTATTCAAAGTGGGTCTCTTTATCCTCTTCATCATTAGGTTCATTAGGGATGGTCCTGGAGATTAGAAATGTGAAATCGGAATTAACAAAGACATACTCATATGATATCGATATCCCATAATCACTCTTCGCTGGAGTTTGATAGGGGAATGGCTATACCATAAGGGTGCTCTGAGGTGGGGTAAGGTCTGCACCCCTTGCCTGTTCAACTCAGCCTGAGCCCAATTCCGCAACCCAGACATGAAATTGAAAAGCTTGTCTTGTTCAGACATGTCCTTGACATCAAGCATCAACGAAGTGAACTCCTTCACATAATCCCGCATGGATCCCGTTTGCTTTAACTTCCTCAACGAATCACGTGCAACCCAAGAAGTGTTTGTAGGCAAGAACTGAGCCTTCAACTCTCGCTTCAGATCTTCCCAACTCTCGACCTTAGTGGCATTCTCGTCAGTACATCTGGTACGCCGCCAAAGTTTTGCATCTCCGGTCAAATACATTGCGGCAAAGTGCACTTGCTGGCTCACAGAGATCTTTGCCGTGTGGAAATATTGCTCAATATCCCACAGAGAATTTTCTAAATCTTTAGAGCTTCGTGTGCCACCAAAGCTCTTCGGTTCAGGGACTTTGAACTCAGCGTTCAAGGGACGGTCGGTTGAAGTGGTGGGTCTTCTCAGCTAGACCTTCATTTGAGAATTCCTTTCAGCGTCTACAAGATGTTAAGAGATTGAATCTTTTGTCTACGCTCAGGCCTCGCCGGTCACGTATGGGGCAGTTCTATCGCGATAAGTTGACAGCGGGAGTGGGAAAGAGCGAGAGCTTGGCTGCTAGTATCTCCCTTTCAGTGACCTGGGACAGTAGACGATTTTCTGAGTTTGCCTTGTTGGCATGCTCAGTGGTCATAGCGCCTTTGATGGAAATTCCATTTGCACCCGTCGTCCTTCGGGGATCCATTAAAGGGAATGGAAATGAAACTCCAATCCCTTGTTGGTTTGTCTTGCTCATTTGCCTATTCATTGGATTCTCAGTATGATGGTCAACTGTGCCGGTAGCTCGTGCCTCTCGTTTGAAGCGGTAGTAAGAAGGAGCTGTGAGGAGCGGTCCTCCCCGAACAGGATGCTTGCCCGGGAAGCGTTATAGTCGAGGTCTATGTAGCTGCTCATAGGACCGGATTGGAGTGAAATATTCCGGCAGATTCTCCATCTCAAGCAACCCCACCGCGTTGAGATCACACCTTCCTCTCGCAGCTCGTGGAGATTGCTTCGAAAGGGAAGGCGAAGGAATCTCTCCTTCAGAGGTCCCGGGCGCTTTAAAGGTCTGGGCAAGGAGTTAGATATCAGTATTTATTATAGGAACTTTACATGTCTTAGTAAAAATACGAAACTATTTAGAATGGAGTAAATTAGTGCCGTCCCAAACATTCATAAAGCAAATTTCTTGGTTAATCTCCGTTACAAAAGCCATCGAGCATCAACAGTCATCGCGTCAGGGCCATATGACTTCCAATTTCCCATTAATTTGTTTCCAGGTGGCATTCTTCAGTTGAAAAAGAACTTGCTTTTTGAGGGGACTCTAACTGGATCACTGCGACCTCCCACTCCAAGATCAGGAGAAAAAATAAGGACTGCCAGAGAACTGGTTGGTTTACGCTTATCCTAAGACTGAAACTATATAGCTGGGAATGCTTTCTATATAGGCTGAAAAAGAGTGCTACCTTTTCCTTGAATTATTAGTTTCTAAATTTCTTAAAAAAAGGTAGACCCTTAGACAGACTGTTAGCGCTTGTTAGGAAGGGGAGGCCTCTGAAGAGGTAGTGAAAACACTTTATTTCAGCGAGGCAAGAGAGGTCTTTTAGGACCACATACCCTAATTGTGACCCCGAGGCTTGGTGTACATAGCAAGAACCCACTCAAAGTGACGAGATCTTGTATGACTGAGTTTGGCACTGAAAATAAACTTCAGCAACTTGCGCATCAGCGATGACAACATCATCACCGAGCACATTGATTGGGACACATCAACTAAAGTGGCTTTTGAACGAGACCTACCGGCGCAAGGGGCAGTTGCTACTAAAATGGGTGTACCCGGAACGTGGTTCCGATCTCTAAACGGATCCGCTATAGCTGCTACTCGATCTCGATCAAATGGCTCTGGATCTGTCTCTACATCTTGAATATCTGTAACAGGATATGGAACTCAATATCGATCTGAAACTTGAAGGGGTGCCCGTTTTTGAACCAATACAGGGAACCCCTAGCCCAAGATCCTTCGATTTCTCTGACCTGAAGAAAGCGTAAGCCCTTACCACGTGTCAAGTTGAATAAATGAATGCAGCCTCAACCGTAAGTAACTTAGTGCTTTAGTGTGACTTTGAAGAAGAAAATGAAATACGAACAATCGCGCTGATCGTTCAATATCAAAGAGTACGGAAGTTGTAACATGCAACCCTCATCTCCCCATCTGAAGAGCGGATGTTAGGAGTGGACGAAATTACGAGCCGCAAGTCAAGAGCAGCAAGGAGAAGCTAGGAAAGAGGATCAAGACAAGGGCAAGAGTGCTACTGAAGAAGAGGAACCAAGTTAGATGGAAGGGAGAAAGATGTGGAGGAGGTTTCAGTCTCAAAGAAGGAAGTTAAGCCGTATGTTCCAGTTCCACCATACCCACTGAGAGTTCAAAATGAGAAGATGGATAGGAGTCTGGCTAACTTTATCGACACCTTGAAGAAACTCCATGTCAATATGCCATTTTTGGAGGTACTGAGCCAAATGCCTAAATATGCTAAGTTTTTGACCTTTCTAAAAAGCGAAAATTTGTTGATTGGGGAACCATTGCGCTCACTGAAGAGTGTAGTGCCATTATCCAGAGGAAGTTGC